GGATTGCCGAACTTCGGGTACTTTCAAGGCTCATACTACAACAAGAGTCCGAGCGACTAGGAACAGGCTTGAATACAGAAAGAGATTCGTACTCTTTGCGCTTACTTACCAATTTGCTTATTAACAAACAAACACAGCACTCAAACATATGGGATAGATTACGAGGAAGCCTTTTCCCCGGTAGCCAAGATGAAGTCTGTTCGTCTCCTGCTCTCTATTGCTGTGAATCGAGATTGGCCTCTGTTCCAATTATATGTTAAAAATGCCTTCCTGAACGGGGACCTACAGGAATAACTTTACATGAGTCCCCCACCCGGTTGTGGTAAGGGAGAGGAGAACAAGGTTTGCAGACTTTGAAAGCTCTCTATGGGTTCAAGCAGTCTCCCCGGGCCTGGTCGGAAACTGAGGCCCGGGTAGAACTCCTTTGTTCAATAATGATATGGAAAAGAATTCCCGGAAAAAGGGACAAAAAAAGAGCTCTACAGGGCTCTATTTGAAAGGTACTGGGGACGAAGTCCAAAGAAAAGAGGATACCAGCAGAGTCCGACATCCATAGGAATATCGAACATCCTACGAACGTTTACACAGCAGCACCCACTTCTCACTCACTCTCTTATAAATAAGACTAGAGGTTGAAGTAGAAGGCTCAGAGACTACCGACTCAAACTTAGACTTGGATTCTTGTCGAAAGACTATAAGTTTTGAGCTTAAGAATAAAGACAAGTCTAGCTTAACTAACATGTCGGCCTTCTCATCCTTCCGACCTCTCAGAGATCGATGGAATTTTATCACCGCTATAGAAGCATCATCTGCTTAAAGAGAGAGGATAAGGAAGCGAAACCTCTGTATGAAACCACCCAATAAAGTCAGAGATGCCCATTCATCAACCAACATGCATTTTTTATATGTATAGCTTCAACTCCCCCCTTTCTGAAGAAGTTTTGGCGCAGGTGCCTTTTTGAATTAAGACTTCCCTCCGCTCATTAGATCTGAACCGCTGGTGAATTTGTCGGATAGAAAGATCTTTGCGAAACCGAATCAATTGCTTGGGTGATCGCCCTTTAGCCTGTTCTTTGACGAAAAACACTCCCATGAGTTGTTATAATGGGTCAAACTCTCTCCTGGTAAAGGGGTACTGGAGTCATAGTGGCGGCCATAACCCTTTCTTCATTGGTTCATGTTGTGCTTCCCGACAAACTCCTTTTGACTATGCACAGAAAGAAGTGGAATCAAAGAAATGAAAGCTTATGCTGCCTTCTTTCGTAGCTCTTTCTCGTCGAACCCTTGTTGCCCCCCTCGGGTGGACATAATTGGTATACTAATTCTTTGATTTGGAGAGAGGAGATCATTGACTTACCAATCCATAAGTCATTATACTCCGCGGATTAATGCGAAAGAAGCGGGGAATTCTTGGACTTCCACATCCCACTACCAAATGGAGGAAAGGACCCCACCTCGATAGTTGGCTTTGAAAAACCGACGCGCACAGTGGAATTAGGAGTAGGGCATAGTGGAACTAGGAATAGCAGTAGGAAAGAGATTCCTTCGTGGGGAGAGCTGGCACTAACTAATAAAGAAAGGATGGTAGAGTTGGTTGGCCAGTTCCGGCTTGCTCCGCCCTATTATTCCTGCCCCACAAGCCGTCGCTCGAACGAATCAAAGAATTTAGAAGTTTGCCGGGAAGCAGAATGCTCTCTAATTGAAGCTGAAGAGAAAGAGTCAGCGAAGGGAGAAAGATTTGAAACCTACCATTTGGGCCCGAGTCTAGTTCCCAGGGAAAAAAGAAAGGCAATGAGAATGGTTTTGGTGTCGCCTAAAGGTTCTGTTCTTGATTTGGTTGTAAAGAACCTCACTTAAGAAATTTTGGTGATTGTTATTCTATCTTAGAAGCAGTTCCTATATTGTCCTTCTTTTCTTGCTAAAGTACGCTAGCGCTTTAGTTTTCAATAAGGACGTTTAGGCTTGACTAATAATAAAGGGCTTTTTCAGCCGACTCTGGTACAGCGGACCGTTAGCAGGGTGCCGCGGTTTGTGGGCTTGAAAGACTTAGCGCCGTGACAAGTGGTATCAGAGCCAAAGGTTAGGCCAAGAACAGCGAGCTCAAGATCAGGAGCCAAAGCGGACCGAGAAGAAAGAAGGAGGGTTTCATCTGCTCCAAGCCCCTAAAGAAGTCAATGGTGACTGCCAAAAATAAAAGAGTTCGTTTCTTCCTCCAATTTGATTAATAGATCGTCCAACTGGAAATGATAACAGGATGCGTAGGTCATTAGAAGGAGTTCCAATAAGCGGATAAATATAGTTTACCTCCTTACTTATTTCCGGATAAAACAAATTGAAGAACCTAATGGAAACGAAAATTCTTGTTAGCCAAGGAAAATGACTCGTGGTAAAGACAAGATAGACTTTGACCAGACGTGCTCGGAATCTTTTTTTCGGGGGAAGTTCTCGCTCCTTCACCCCGTAAATTCGGTACGCTTAAAAGCTCCTCGCTTTTATTCAATTATAAATAAATAACTACTTTGATGGAGATTTATAGCATCATTCAAGTAAATACAGATTGAGATCGTAGAAACATGAGCTTGTGATATAGCTACACCTAATTCCGGACCGGTTAATGCAAGAACTATAAATAAAGGACCAGGATCTCCTATGAAAAATAAAAGATCATTCATACATAGCATAGTCCAAGCGAACCCACTTAAAATCTTTACTGAACTATGACCGGCCATCATATTAGCAAATAAACGTATTCCTGAGCTTAATGCGCGAAAACAATGAGGGATTAGCTCAAGGAGTACTAAAAAAGGTGCTAACGGCAGTGGGACTCCTGCGGGTAATAAAAAGCTTAAAAAATGAAGCCCATTTCTTTGAAATCCCACTATAGTAATGCCAATAAAAATAGAAAATGAGAGACCCAAAGTAATGAGAAAATGACTTGTAACTGTGAAGCTATAAGGTATCATACCCTGGGGATTACGAAATAACGAAAAAGTAAAAGTGACCGAGATGCGAGGGGAAAACTTTTGTTTAACATTTCCGGAAAGACCACCTATTTGTTCGTTTACCGGGTTCGGCACGAAATCATAAATAAGCTCTACCAAGGATTGCCAAGCATTTGGTACTGAGTTTCCTCCTCCGTTTTTAGTAACAAAATGCACCAAAAGTAGGACCAAACTGAGAGTGAGTAGCATAAACAAAGATGGATTTGTGAATGAGAAATACAAGTTTCCTATATTCATAGGAATCAATGGGAGAATGGCAAATTGCTCAAGCGGGCTGTTGGGCGTAATCGTAAGAAACACTTTTCATTTCATCCCTGTAGTTCCGCTTCTTGCTCTAAAAATGAAGAAAGACTTGTCGGAAATCGCCGGTTGGGTTGGTCCAACCAAGAAAGGCATGGGAGTCTTTGGGCATTGCTTGGGCTAAGTCAAGCTTGGGCCGAGTTAAGTAAAGACTGGCTACCTAGAAAGATCCCTCACTGCACACTTTATATATCTATCTGGCTGTATGCTATAAGAAAGTCCGCGTACACCGCCACGTCGAGACTCTCTTTCGAAAGTGAGATCACCAAAGAAGAAATCGAAAAGCAGTTCTCTTTGTTGTCTGGTTGTCCCCTCTCTCTCCGGATAGAACAAGACCCTCTCCCATATTCAATTGGTCACCAGAATAAAGGAATGCGCGTGAACAAAGAACTTGTTCGAGAAGGCCCCGGGGCTACCGCTACCTTTCCTTCAGGCATTCCTACGGGTGAGGTTTCCTTTCTGCTGAAGTTCAGTTCGGTCTCAGACCGAGCTAGTGCAGTGCGAAGGATTCTAGTTCTCATTTGGCTCCCCTTGCCTTGAGTGAACAACCGCAATCCCTCTATCTAGGAGATTTAACCGGGCACATAAGATGAATTAATATTTTTAGTCCCCCTTTTGCCCAATTCCTATCATACTAATTGCTCTTAACCCAGCAAACAAATTACTCTTCTTTGTGTGTTCTCCTAGTTATCATTGAGAATAAGAATCCTAGGAAGAGCAGTTAAGCTCCGTTAACCAGTGAATCTGTATTCTCCTAATCAAGCTCCTGGTGCTAACTCATTCATACTAAGGGCAGTTAACCCGTAAAACTACTCCTGTTCCAGTTGTCATTGATGAAAAGGGAGAGGCAGAAGCTACAGCTAGCAAGCGAAGGTGAAAGCGGGAAAGCAAGACGCACTTTTCAAAGTCAACCTGAAGGAAGTCCCAGCCTTCTCCGCCAAAAAGAACGCACCACCGGCTTCTCCTAGGACTGCTATAGCTTCTTCCAAGTAATAAGAAAGCGGAATGATGCCATATTCCTCCTATCCTAATAAACAATACAAGAAAATAAATGGATTCCTGACCGGAAAGAACACGTATTTTTCATTCAAAATAAATTTCCCTTGCCTTTGGACAACAAGGAGAGCGAAAGACCTTCTTCAAATACCAGTTAGCGAGGGTATCCTGCTGTCAAGTCAATAGATATTCTTTGGCCCATTTCTGTACTGATCAAACCTCTTTTAGAGGCCTTCACGTCAAATCTGGAATAGTGATAAAAGAATTGGATATCCGGGCTTCAAACTTGTCTAGGAAGAATGTCCCTCTAACGAAGATTCTCCTTCAAGCATCTTTCGTGGAAGAGCCCATTTCTTAGATGGAGAGATGAACGCACAAACAAATAATAAAGACTTTGACTGGTTCTCCCGATCCTTCTTTCCTTGGTCACATCAGTCGAATCCTGTTATCTTAAGAAAGGAAAGTGCACTTCACGAGCTCTCTTTCAAATAATCCAAGCTGGAAACGGAGGTTTTTATCCCAACGGGAGACATAGCTAGAAGAGGAATCTCTCTCTTTATGCATTTCTGCCTGGCCGTAACTATTTATATAGTTAGAACAAGCGAATGAACTGATAAAGCCTCTTGGAGCATATGTAGTTGTAGTTGATTCCGTTGCCTGTACTGTTTATATTTTTGTAGAGATGGGGTTTGTGATCAGTGTACTACGGTACTATATCGAAACCGGTCAGTAACATGACCAACAATCTCGCATGTCTTTATTGATGCTGCTGACCTGAACTCACTCGCATGCGCTTGAAGTGTACAGAGTTGCTAATAGTCTCTATCTCAAAAGTGCTCTACAGGGCGAACTCCACTTGAAATGGATAGAGCATTCCGATTGGGGGAAGGGAACTGACAGTCGACTGGACTGAGCGTTCGATTGGGTGAGAGAAGCAAACTATCTGCCTGCTCTTTCAGTCAATAGTCCAAGGTAATAGGCTCGGGCCCATGGGCTTATTTTATAAGTCGGGTAGGCATGTTCCGTTCCGTAGTCGAACCCGAGGTGAGACCAATCTTGTAGTCATATAGGTAGCTTTGATCACTCCTTCTGTCGTGCTTGACGTCTAGGGTACGAACAGTGCCGGAGGAATATTTTTTTTGTTCAAGTGAAATTAAACTAAGAAATCGACTAGATTGGTGTGACTTGGTTATGTAACCACAATTAGAGGTCTTTTCCTGTCTATTTATTATAATTGATAACAAGAACAAGGGAACCACTTGATTAAGAGTAGCTTTACGGGCTAACTGCACTTCATATGAATGAGAGAGAGACAGGTGAACTACCAGATTAGAGAGTCTTCCGCTCCCTTGTGACTGAGCTAGCCATTCTTTCATTGCTTCCTAGATAGAGGACCGGTCCCATTGACTCTTTCCTCTTAGCTGGACTATGATCCCAAATAATTCTTCAAGCTGGGGCCAGGCTCGTAGAGACCTCTTCGAAGATGGGATCCCCTATCTAGTCTCTGAATCAAACGATTCGAATCTGACTATTTTATTGATTTCTTCGATGTGTGAAATCTTCTTCTTTCCAAGACTATGGAACTGAGAATCAAACTCTTATATTCCGGGTGAACCTGATCTACGACCACCCTTCGGACCCTCCTCTCCTAAGCAGAATGAAAAGTCTAGCGGATCGATCAACTTAGGTCGACTTACAAATCATATAAGACGAGACCTCCTTCAGGGCGGATGAAGCACGATCCTCGTGGCCCCCTCCATCCCGGAGGCATGGACTTCCAGACTCTTTGATACAGATGACACATTCCTCAATACAGGTGCCACATTCATGGAGGACGACACATTAGGGGATTGGGGGATAAGCACGGAGGGATCTAGAAATGTGAGTCTTCGAGTAGGAGATTCTAATTCACAGCAAGATGCGGGCACTCCCGCAGGTCCCATAGCAAGAAGCGGTCAGGATGCAGAGACACAGAGTAAGGACCCCTATGCTGTACTTCGCCCTAGTGAGAGACCACCACCTGTACTATACCAAGGCGTAGGGCCTTGTAGTCGACCGGTGCGAGCACACCGTAAGCGCACTACAGCGAGAGAAAGAGCTCCTAACGGGCAATCCAAATATCGGCACTCCTATCTATACAATAGCTACGAGCTGCCGTAAGCGCTGTTGTACGAGTACTGTATCACGAGCAAGACTATCGACACTAACGAGAGAGGAAGAGCATCAAGAAGTAGTAACTCTTCGACTTAAAGAAAGATATTGCATAAATAAAGAGAGAGATAGTCAATCTCTTGAGCGGCCGAGAATGGAATGTAAAAAGGACCAACGACGATCCTATCCTAAAGGAGAAGGAGGAGTAGGAGCTAGCTTTAATTGAAGTAGGGGGGGACGAAGAAATTCTGAGTTCATGCCACGACGATCTATATGGAAGGGCAGTTTTGTTGATGCATTCCTGTTGAGAATGAAGAAGAAGAGAGATCTTCTTTTGAACAGGAAAATTTGGTCACGTAGATCTTCTATTTCGCCGGAATTCGTTAATTGCTCCGTACGAATTTACAATGGAAAAAGTTCTGTTCGTTGTAAGATTACTGAAGGAAAGGTTGGTCATAAATTTGGAGAGTTTGCTTCTACACGGAAACGAAGACCTTCGAGAACTAATATTGGACCGGGAAGAAAAAAGGGGAAAGAGTAAAGTCTAAGCGCATATCATATGGCACGCAAAGGAAATCCGATTTCGGTAAGACTGGATTTTAATCGTAGTTCAGATTCAAGTCGGTTCAGTGAGGGCGACCGCGAAAGTAATCGAATGGGTCAGTCTTTTCCTGAAGTTTGTCCCAGATTTGGAATCACAAAAGTCTCTTCCACTTTCTTATTGCGGCTAACTTTCTTCCTTCTTTACTTTTATTTTTACTTGATTTGCTTCTACATGTTTTTGATTGTGACAGCTTTTATAGGATACATACTCCCCGTGTTTCTAACTTATTGCACACAATTCTTCTGGTTCTTCCTTTTTTTCTACTCTTTCTCGAGGAGGACCTTTCTTGCTGAAAGAAAGGTGGTTTCTTATCTATTGACCAACAGAAAGATAACCCGCACTCTTTCTTTTATAAAGTGGGCAATCGCCCTTTTGTTTTGCGTAAGATGTGGGATGACTCTCTATAATAGCTTGTCTATTTGTCTATTAGATATCCCGCTTTTTTCGGTATCTCCTTATCAGGCGAGCAACCATCCTTTTCCATTACTTCAAGATGGTACCCCTATCAGACCAGCGAGCCCCATTTTGCAGGGTGTGCCAGTTCCTTTTGGGGACGTGGTGAATAGTCCTAGCGCCTACGCCTGGTACGTTTCCAATCAGGTACACATACCCGGCGAAATTCAGGACCCTGTCACCATTGAAAAACTGTCCGACTTGAATGGGTACCTGCTATATTTTTCTCGTAACGTCTGGAACGAAATAAGGGGCGGGTATACACAAGTAATCCAGCTAGAGCTGGACCGAACGCCACCTGAATTTCTTGCGCAAAAATTGGACGTTTATGTTCAGATGCACCGCGCTCATTTTGAGAGGTATATAGGGTTGAGGGGCAGCTGACCGAAATGAAAGCGGGTAAACCGCCACTGTATTTAACATGGGACCGGGACACACCTCTGTGCGCCCTGGCCGGGCTGACAGGTTTTTGGCGCCAAAAAGTGAGGGAGAGAGAGATCTCGTTAGTCCTGGTATGATTGCCGCGGGTTGTCGTCGGCCCGACGGACTTTGGGAGGGAAAGGTAAAGGCTAATATCTCGCCGAAAGGTGGGAGGGATGCCGAGATCCTGGGCAGCGGGATCTTCCCATCATGATCGACTAAAGGAAAAGTCGCACAGAGATATTGGTTCGAATCCAATTCATGATTCCAGTTCAGAAGGACTTCATTCAATCGAAGTTTAGGATGGAGCTATCACTAATAGACAGATGGGATTGTTTGCAACAAAGTGTCTATATAGCAAGGGCTCTTGAAACTATATCCTATAGAATAGGGACTCGACCAAAGGCTCAGCCGAAAGATAAACTTTCTCAGTCGAAGGAATTCAAATCTCACTTTAAGACGGTTGTTAGCCGTCTCAGTAAGGGTAGTGAGCAAGTTTAGGTTTAGGAATAGGAAGAATTCTTAGGAAGCGAAGCAACCTCTTCTCTTTGCGTGACTCCTTCTTAGGGCGTGAAAGCATTCCATCGGGCTTCCCGCTGAAGGATGTGTTCAAGTCGCTTCTTTTCCGCTTTCAAACGTTTCAAGTGTAGCAGAGGAAAGGTAGCGATTAGTTGTTTACTTTTATAGAAGCAAGGTAATGCAATTAAGATCAGAGTCAAGCCGGAGAGTGCAGAGAAGTTCTGAAAGAAAGAACTCAAGCTGCGTAACCCCTGTCTCGACTAGACCTTTCGCCAAGCTGTCCGATAGAAGTTCCGACCGCCCTTAAGATAAGAATAGGCTGATGCCAGATCGTTGACCAGCAGAAGCTTATTTAAACTATTCACACAAAGGGCGTAGCTCAATCCGAGGACTGGTGTAGTTTTTACTGGATAGCAAGAAAGAAGGGTTCTAGAACTCAAGTTGTTCAGGCGAGGAGGCTCATGTCTTCTTCGACGTGTCTTCGGATAAATAGACTTTCTTTTCCGCTTCTCGCTCTAATAAGGCTTCCTTGTATTGTAGTCAATTCCCTTGGTCCAACCAAGAAAGTGTGGGAGTCGAAGGGCATAAGATTCAAATCACTTTCAAACATACACGGAACACGAACTCAATCTAAACTGAGATGGAGGTGAACGAAGCTTTTCACAACAATTCCTTCTTCAAGCATACCGAGAGAGGAATAGCTTTTGGTCGAATAGCGGAGACAGGATTCGAACCTGCAATCTTCGGGTCATGAGCCTGATGAGTTCACCATTCCTCTACCCCGCGTCGTTCTTGACTCTACATACGTGCGTGATTTCGAGAAAGAAGAAAAGAAGAGTACGAAACCATTAGTAGCATTTATGAATAGAGAAAGCTATATTTTATTGCAATGCTTTGCCTGAAGCGTCTCATTCATTTCCCTTTTAAGTAAATGGTTTCCTGATTCCTTCTTTGTTTTCATCTTACTATCCATCCGCTAGGACTATAGAGTTGCATTGGTAAACCCCTGGAATTGCTTTATGCCTCTCATTACTTCAATTGGTATTGTATCGCGAGTGTTGGATTCCATGGTACAGGTTTTGCATTCCCAACAGCTTTAGTCCAGGTGGTTGAGCGAGTGGCAAGGTAGGACTCTGCTAGGTTTGATGCAGTACCGTACTCTCTCGAATGAATGCATGGCCGTAGCCTAGGTTCGTAGGCGCTATATCCGCATCTGCCATAGTCCTCTATTGTATTCGTCCGTTAGGGGACTGACAAAGTAGTGAACACCAACGCTTTCGCCTTATGACTCTGACCTGCTCTTACTTTGCCGTTTATCCTCTACACCTGTATTTGCAGTTTCCCGGCTAACTTCCTTAGCTGCCTATGAAGGGGACTACGGATTAGCCTGTCTGTTAACCGGAAGTCAGAACTCAAGCTCCTAGCTTCAGAGCTCATCAACAGCTATAGAACTCTTAGCTACTGAGATACGAGAAGAGAAAATGAACTTTTGCATCTATATAAAACGTAAAAAGTATGATTCCAGATGTGCTCTTACGAGGGAAAATTGGATTGC